GGTCATATTTCTTTTTATCGAGAAATCGAAGAGGCTATACAAGGTTTTTCTCGGGCCTATTCATATGGTATCTAATCATATAGATGGTTGGTGTTGGTATCTAACCTAGGTAAATTTCTGATACTGGTTTAAATTCAGGTCTTCTCGATTCAACTAGGATCTTTTCAATACGTGAATAAAGATAAAGAAAAGGAAGTTTTCCAATCATTCACTCAAATCCATTGTCGAACCGAATGCCACTGAGTGGAATATGGAGGTACTTATGGCAGAACGGGCCAATCTAGTCTTTCACAATAACGTGATAGGTGGAACTGCCATTAAACGACTTATTAGCAGATTAATAGATCATTTCGGAATGGCATATACATCACACATCCTGGATCAAGTAAAGACTCTAGGGTTCCGTCAAGCTACTGCTACATCTATTTCATTAGGAATTGATGATCTTTTAACAATACCTTCTAAAGGATGGCTAGTCCAAGATGCTGAACAACAAAGTTTGATTTTGGAAAAACATAACCATTATGGGAATGTCCATGCGGTAGAAAAATTACGCCAATCCATTGAAATATGGTATGCTACAAGCGAATATTTGCGACAAGAAATGAATCCTAATTTTAGGATGACTGACCCTCTTAATCCAGTCCATATAATGTCTTTTTCAGGAGCTCGAGGAAATGCATCTCAAGTGCACCAATTAGTAGGAATGAGGGGATTAATGTCAGATCCACAAGGACAAATGATTGAGTTACCCATTCAAAGCAATTTACGCGAAGGGCTGTCTTTAACAGAATATATCATTTCTTGCTACGGAGCCCGCAAAGGGGTTGTCGATACTGCTGTACGAACATCAGATGCTGGATATCTTACACGTAGACTTGTTGAAGTGGTTCAACACATTGTTGTACGTCGAACAGATTGCGGTACCATTCGAGGGATTTCTGTGAATACCCGAAATGGAATGATGCCAGAAAGAATTTTGATACAAACATTAATTGGTCGTGTATTAGCAGACGATATATATATAGGTTCACGATGCATTGTCGTTCGAAATCAAGATATTGGAATTGGACTTATCAATCGATTCATAACCTTTAAAACACAACCAATATTTATTCGAACCCCCTTTACCTGTAGGAATACGTCTTGGATCTGCCGATTGTGTTATGGCCGGAGTCCGATTCATGGGGACCTGGTAGAATTGGGAGAAGCTGTCGGTATTATAGCTGGTCAATCTATTGGAGAACCGGGCACTCAACTCACATTAAGAACTTTTCATACTGGTGGAGTATTCACAGGGGGTACTGCAGAATATGTGCGAGCCCCCTCGAATGGAAAAATAAAATTTAACGAGGATTTAGTTCACCCTACACGCACACGTCATGGATATCCTGCTTTTCTATGTAATATAGACTTGTATATAACTATTGAAAGTGACAATATTATACATAACGTGATTATTCCACCAAAAAGTTTTCTATTAGTTCAAAATGATCAATATGTAAAATCAGAACAAGTGATTGCTGAGATCCGCGCGGGAACATCTACTTTGAATTTGAAAGAAAAGGTTCGAAAACATATTTATTCTGACTCCGAAGGGGAAATGCATTGGAGTACCGATGTATACCATGCATCCGAATTTATGTATAGTAATGTACATATCTTACCAAAAACAAGTCATTTATGGATATTATCAGGAAAGTCGTGGAGGTCTGATGCAATCCATTTTTTACTTCGCAAGGATCAAGATCAAATTCACAGTAATTCTCTTTCTACCACAAAAACAAATATTTCTAATCTTTCAGTAAGTAATGATGAAGTAAAAAAGAAATTATTTAATTTCAATACTTTTGGTACAAAAGAAAGGAGGATTACCGATTATTCAATATTAAATCAAATCCTATGTATGGATCATCGTCATTTGATGTATCCTGCTATTTTTCACGATACTTTTTCTTTTTTGGCAAAAAGGCGAAGAAATAGATTTCTTATTCCATTTCCATTCCAATCGATTCAAGAACGAAAGAACGAACTAACGCCCCCTTCTGGTGTCTCCATTGAAATACCTATCCATGGTATTTTTCATAGAAATAGTATTTTTGCTTATTTCGATGATCCTCAATACAGAAGACAGAGTTCAGGAATTACTAAATATAGAACTATAGGAATTCAGTCCATTTTTCAAAAAGAAGATTTAATTGAATATCGAGGAATCAAAGAATTAAAGCCAAAATATCAAATCAAAGTAGATCGATTTTTTTTTATTCCCGAAGAAGTGCATATTTTACCTGAATCTTCTTCTATAATGGTACGAAATAATAGTCTCGTTGGAATAGGAACACCAATCACTTTAAATATAAGAAGTCGAGTAAGAGGATTGGTCCGATTGGAAAAGAAAAAAAAAAAAATGGAATTAAAAATATTTTCTGGAAATATCCATTTTCCCGGAGAGATGGATAAGATATCCCGACCCAGTGCCATGTTGATACCACCCAGAACGGTAAAAAAAAAAAAGAAGGAATCAAAAAAACTGAACAATTGGACCTATGTCCAATGGATCACAACTACCAAGAAAAAGTATTTTGTTTTGGTTAGACCTGTAATTCTATATGAAATACCAGACAGTATCAATTTTGTAAAACTTTTTCCCCAAGATCTGTTCCAGGAAAAGGATAATCTGGAACTTAAAGTTATCAATTATATTCTTTATGGAAATGGAAAATCCATTCGGGGAATTTCCGACACAAGGATTCAATTAGTTCGGACTTGTTTAGTCTTGAATTGGGCTCAAGACAAAAGAAGTTCTTCCATTGAAGAGGCCCTCGCTTCCTTTGTTGAAGTAAGTACAAATGGTTTGATTGAGTACTTCCTAAGAATTGACTTAGTGAAATCTCATACTTCATATATCCGAAAAAGGAATGACCCATCTGGTTTAGGGTTGATCTCGGATTCGGATCGGATCAATCCCTTTTTATCTATTAATTCCAAGACAAAAATTCAACAATCACTTAGCCAAAATCACGGAACTATTCGTATGTTATTGAATAGAAATAAGGAATGCCGATCTTTGATAATTTTGTCATCATCTAATTGTTTTCAAATGAAACCTTTCAACAACGTAAAAGATCCTAATTGGATAAAAAAGGATCCTATAATTGCAATTAAGAATTCGTTAGGCCCTGTAGGAATAGCCCTTCAAATTGCAAATTTTTATTCATTTTCTCGTTTAATAACTCATAATCAGATCTCAATAACTAAAAATTTGCAACTTGACAAATTAAAGGAAACCTTTCAAGTAATTAAATATTATTTAATGGACGAAAACGAGACAATTTTTAAACCTGATCTATACAGTAACATCGTTTTAAATCCATTCCATTTGAATTGGTATTTTCTCCATCATAATTTTTGTGAAAAAACTTTGACAATAATTAGTCTTGGACAATTTATTTGTGAAAATATATGTATAGCTCAAACGAAAAATGGACCACATTTAAAACTAAAATCGGGTCAAGTTATAACTGTTCAAAAGGATTCTGTAATAATAAGATCGGCTAAGCCTTATTTGGCGACTCCAGGAGCAACCATTCATGGCCATTATGGAGAAATCCTTTATGAAGGAGATATATTAGTTACATTTATATATGAAAAATCGAGATCCGGTGATATAACACAAGGTCTTCCAAAAGTGGAACAGATATTAGAAATACGTTCGATTGATTCAATATCGATGAATCTAGAAAAAAGAATTGATGCTTGGAACGAATGTATAACAAGAATTCTTGGCATTCCCTGGGGATTCTTGATTGGTGCTGAGCTAACTATAGCGCAAAGTCGTATTTCTTTAGTTAATAAAATCCAAAAGGTTTATCGATCCCAGGGAGTACACATCCATGATCGACATATAGAAATTATTGTGCGTCAAATAACATCCAAAGTATTGGTTTCAGAAGATGGAATGTCTAATGTATTTTTACCTGGCGAACTTATTGGATTATTGCGAGCCGAACGAACGGGGCGTGCCTTGGAAGAAGCAGTTTGTTACCGAGCTTTATTATTAGGAATAACAAAAACATCTCTGAATACTCAAAGTTTCATATCCGAAGCGAGTTTTCAAGAAACTGCTAGAGTTTTAGCAAAAGCTGCTCTTCGGGGTCGTATCGATTGGTTGAAAGGTCTTAAAGAGAATGTTGTTTTAGGGGGAATGATCCCCGTTGGTACCGGGTTCAAAAGAATAATGCACCGTTCGCGATCAGGGCAACAGAACAAGATTACCTTGGAAAAAAAAAAGAATTTATTCGAAGTAGAAATTAGAAATCTTTTGTTCCATCACAGAAAATTATTTGATTTTTTTCATTTCAAAGAATTTATGTGATACATTCGAAATCTAGGATTTAATGCTTCCTACCTTTAAAATTAAAAGCAGTCATTTGATTTCTTAATAAAGTAAGTATAATAAATATAATAAATAGAAAAAATGAATGGCTTGATTATATATTAACAGACAATCTTCAATAAAAGAGAAGGTTCCATCGGAACAATTATTTATTTCTATTTCAGGATACCAGGTCTCTTTTTTTTTTTTTCAATTTTTTTAAAAAAATGTGGGGATAAATGACAAAAAGATATTGGAACATAACTTTTGAAGAGATGATGGAAGCAGGAGTTCATTTTGGCCACGATACCAGAAAATGGAATCCTCGAATGGCACCTTATATATCCACAAAGCATAAGGGTATTCATATTATAAATCTTACTCAAACTGCTCGTTTTTTATCAGAAGCTTGTGATTTGGTTTTTGATGCAGCAAGCAGAGGAAAACAATTCTTAATTGTTGGTACAAAAAAAAAAGCAGCCGATTTAGTAAAACGGGCTGCAATAAGAGCTCGATGTCATTATGTTAATAAAAAATGGCTCGGGGGTATGTTAACGAATTGGTATACTACAGAAACAAGACTTCGTAAGTTCAGGGACTTGAGAACGGAGCAAAAGACAGGTAAACTCACCTCTCTTCCAAAAAGAGATGCCGCTACGTTGAAGAGACAATTATCTCATTTGGAAACATATCTGGGTGGCATAAAATATATGACGGGGTTACCCGATCTTGTAATAATCGTTGATCAGCAAGAAGAATATACGGCTCTTAGAGAATGTATCACTTTGGGAATTCCAACAATTTGTTTAATCGATACAAATTGTGACCCCGATCTCGCAGATATTTCGATTCCAGCTAATGATGATGCTATAGCTTCAATCCGATTAATTCTTAACAAATTAGTATTTGCAATTAGTGAGGGTCGTTCTAGCTATATACAAAATTTTTGATTAATAATTAATAATAAAATAATAAGATTAAGAAATTGGGGGGATTCATAGATTTATGGAATCGATTATTATATTATTATACAATATAAAAAATTGTGCAAAAAGAACAAACAGAAATATTATGTGATGAGTAGGTATTCAAAATAGAAAATGAAAGTAAAAAAGTAAACGGTTGAATCAAAATAATTCCCTTTCAAGTTATATTTTTTTATTTTAGAGGGCAGGGCAATATGAATGTTCTATTAGGTTCCATCAACACATTAAACAGATTATACGATATATCTGCTGTGGAAGTAGGTCAACATCTCTATTGGCAAATAGGGGGTTTTGAAGTGCATGCTCAAGTACTTATTACCTCTTGGGTTGTAATTGCTATCTTATTAGTTTCAACCATTGTAGTTGTTCGAAATCCGCAAACTATTCCCACTTCCGGTCAAAATTTCTTTGAATATGTCCTTGAATTCATTCGAGACGTGAGCAAAACTCAGATTGGAGAAGAATATGGTCCGTGGGTTCCATTTATTGGAACTCTGTTTCTATTTATTTTTGTTTCCAATTGGTCAGGGGCTCTTTTACCTTGGAAAATTATAAAGTTACCTCATGGAGAGTTAGCTGCACCCACTAATGATATAAACACTACTGTTGCATTAGCTTTACTTACGTCAGTAGCATATTTCTATGCGGGTATTTCAAAAAAAGGATTGGCTTATTTTGGTAAATACATCCAACCAACTCCAATCCTTTTACCGATTAACATCTTAGAAGATTTTACAAAACCCTTATCGCTTAGTTTTCGACTTTTTGGAAATATATTAGCTGATGAATTAGTCGTTGTTGTTCTTGTTTCGTTAGTACCTTTAGTAGTTCCTATACCAGTTATGTTCCTTGGATTATTTACAAGTGGTATTCAAGCTCTTATTTTTGCTACTTTAGCTGCGGCTTATATAGGTGAATCCATGGAAGGGCATCATTGACGAGTTATCGAAATATTATTTTTTGAGTTTAGACCTCCACAAAGTAGGTGCGGCTCACGATAATCTACTTTTTTTTGAATTCAAAATAATCAAAAGTATTATCCACCCCCCAAAAAAAGAAAGATGCAATTGCAATAAGGATAAAGTAGAAATAAAATACCTATACGATTTAGTGTAATGTATGTACTATAATAATAAAAGAAAGGGTAGGGGAGTCAAACTAGATTTATATATAATCTAATCGATATAAGACAACTCTTTCCTTTTTTGTCGGTTTCAAAGAATAATTATCGAATCCGATTGAATATAAGACACAACTTATTAGTTTACGGTATGGAAGAAACACATGTATATGTCATATTAGATCTTCACTAGTTATATATGAATATATATCTAAATTTAGATGGGGATTCAAAAAACAAAGCTCTTCCGTTTCATATGTTGTAATTGTGAATTGAATATGGAATGACTAAAAAATGAAATAAAGAACGAAGAATTTAAAGTAAAGAAAGTTTCTTATAAGAATTTAAGATAAGAACATAAATTGTATGTATTCACAAAAAACTACATGGGTAGAAAAGAAAAAAGAAATATCGAAGTAATTTGGATAGTTCAATAAATATTATAATATTATTTCAGTTTGTAATTTCAATTACACTTTGACTAGATAAAGATAAATATGAAGAATGAAATAATAAAGTCATAATTTCTTGGTTGATTATATTATTAACTATTTCTTTTCTTTATTTTATTTGGAATAGGAGAAACTTATCATGAATCCGCTAATTTCTGCTGCGTCTGTTATTGCTGCTGGGTTGGCTGTCGGGCTTGCTTCCATTGGACCTGGAGTTGGTCAAGGCACAGCTGCAGGGCAAGCTGTAGAAGGGATTGCGCGACAACCGGAAGCAGAGGACAAAATCAGGGGTACTTTATTACTTAGTCTGGCTTTTATGGAAGCTTTAACTATTTATGGGCTGGTTGTAGCATTAGCGCTTTTATTTGCGAATCCCTTTGTTTAATCTTTTAAAAATAGAAAGATAAAAATACATGTTCTTTTTTCCGTGGACTTTCTTTACTGATCTTGCTTTTTTTTCAAATTATATTAAGATCTCACTCCTATAATTTTTTCTTCATAACACGGGGGAAGGACGGATTTATGGGTGAGGGATCAACATACTGATTCGCCTTCTTCCCCCCCTTTTTTTTTAGTCCAATGAACCTTCCCCCTTTTTTAATTAAGAAAGTTTTTAGAAAATGTTGAAAACAACTAGATATTTTTCAATTCACATAAGAACTAGTATCTAATTCTAATAAGTATCATTCTTATCAGGAATCTTACAATTGACTAACCAATTCAAAATAGAGAATATATTTATTAATAATTCATAAATATATTCTATAATTCTCTAATATATATAATATTCTTCTTACTTACTTATATGAATATTCTTACTAATCGTAATTATTTACTAAGAATATTCATATAAGTACGAAATGAAAATTTTATTATTTTTTATTATAATTTCTTTATTATAATATAAATAAATATTAAATATATACAATAAAATATCATAAAAATAAAAAAACTAATAAAAAAAAAAAAAAATAGGAATCGTAGAAAGAAAATTAGTCTATCCATAAGAGGAGATGCGATCATATGAAAAATATAACCGATTCTTTTCTTTCCTTGAGTTACTGGCCATCCGCCGGAAGTTTCGGGTTTGATACCGATATTTTAGCAACAAATCTAATAAATCTAAGTGTAGTTCTAGGTGTATTAATTTTTTTTGGAAAGGGAGTGTGTGCGAGTTGTTTATTTCAAAGAATAGATTGGATCCAACCAACTGCACTTTTTTCGTTAGAATTAGGAAAATGTGCATAATCCCGCGAATGACTTCTTAATAAATTAAGAAAAAAATAGTTAAGAACCATAGCATTTCGTGATTCTTTGGTAAATCTACTTTGATTCTCTATAAACCAAGAATTTTGGAACATTACCATGGTTAAAGCTACCGAGTTTGAAGTTTAGACGCAGTGTAGTATGCTTTCTACCACTATGTTAATACGGAAATGGTTTCAAAAAATGCAATTGTTGGAATTTTTTCGATATAGAACACTCATGTCGATAAAATGGCTTGAAAATTAAATTTACGATGAAAAATTGGAAAAACGGGTGTTTAACACCTCCTTTTATACAATGCGGAATCGATGACCTACGTATAAATGAATCAGAATTCTTTGGACTTGAAGAAAAAAAAACAGCTTTGCTGACAATTATTTATTTGGTCAGAAGAGTCCTCCAAATATTTCGGTCTTGTATTGGTAATTTCAAGATTTTTAGACATAGAAATACAGAAAAGAGGATAGGCTCATTCCATAATTAAAGATAGGAAAATTTCCTATACGGAATTGAGTTTGAGAGCCAAATGAATTGAAAGATTCATGTTTGGTTCGGGAAGAGATCATAGACATTTTGAAATGAATGGAACGAGAATCTACTTTCATTAAGTGATTTATTAGATAATCGAAAACAGAGAATCTTGAGAACTATTCGAAATTCAGAAGAACTACGGGAAGGAGCCATTGAACAGCTGGAAAAAGCCCGGGCCCGCTTAAGGAAAGTAGAAACCGAAGCAGATCGGTTTCGAGTGAATGGTTATTCTGAGATAGAACGAGAAAAATTGAATTTAATTAATTCAATTAATACAACTTTGGAACAATTAGAAAATTACAAAAATGAAACCATTCAGTTTGAACAACAAAAGGCAATTCATCAAGTCCAACAGCGAGTTTTACAACAAGCGTTACAGGGAGCTCTTGGAACTTTGAATACTAGCTTAAACAACGAGTTACATTTACGTACCATCAGTGCTAATATTGGTATGTTTGGGGCAATGAAAGACAAAAAGAACTGATTAGTCGTTCTACTATAATCTAGAATATAGGCATTATTTTTTTTTGTTCTAAAAAGAAGCAAATTAAGAAATATTCATGGTAACCATTCGTGCAGATGAAATTAGTAAAATTATCCGTGAACGTATTGAGCAATATAATACCGAAGTAAAAATTGTAAATACAGGTACTGTACTTCAAGTAGGCGATGGCATTGCTCGTGTTTATGGTCTTGATGAAGTAATGGCAGGTGAATTAGTAGAATTTGAAGAGGGTACTGTAGGCATTGCTTTGAATTTGGAATCCAAAAATGTTGGTGTTGTATTAATGGGTGATGGTTTGCTGATACAAGAGGGAAGTTCGGTAAAAGCAACAGGAAGAATTGCTCAGATACCAGTAAGTGAGGCTTATTTGGGTCGTGTTGTAAATGCCCTAGCTAAACCTATTGATGGTCGAGGAGAAATCTCAGCTTCGGAATCTCGGTTAATCGAATCTCCCGCTCCTGGTATTATTTCGAGACGTTCCGTGTATGAGCCTCTTCAAACGGGACTTATTGCTATCGATTCCATGATCCCTATAGGACGCGGCCAGCGAGAATTAATCATTGGGGACAGACAAACAGGTAAAACAGCAGTAGCCACAGATACAATTCTCAATCAACAGGGACAAAATGTAATATGTGTTTATGTAGCTATTGGTCAAAAAGCATCTTCTGTGGCTCAAGTGGTAACTACTTTACAAGAAAGAGGAGCAATGGAATACACTATTATAGTGGCTGAAACAGCAAATTCTCCAGCTACATTACAATA